GCTCGATACGACCCCATACCTAGAGCTAACATCGTATAACCCAATTGAGACATTGTAGAATAGGCTAAACCTCTCTTAATATCTTTTTGAGCAAGAGCTAAAGTAGCTCCTAATAGGACTGTTATTATACCTATCAAAGCTATTAGATTCATTATGTAGGGTATGGCTACGAAAAGAGGAAAAAGTCGAGCGACAAGAAAAACTCCAGCCGCTACCATAGTAGCAGCGTGTATCAGAGCTGAAATAGGAGTAGGTCCCTCCATAGCATCTGGTAACCATACATGAAGGGGGAATTGTGCCGATTTAGCAATTGCCCCCGAAAATAATAAGAAAGCACACAAAGTAATAAACAAAAAATGAATCTCACTCTTATAAGTCAAGTTATTGAATATTTCGAACAAATCACAAAATTCTAAACTACCTGTTATCCAATAAAGGCCTAAAATTCCTAATAGTAACCCAAAATCTCCTACACGATTAGTTACAAACGCTTTCTGACACGCATTCGATGCAATAGGTCGTGTGAACCAAAAACCTATTAATAGATAAGAACACATTCCAACCAATTCCCAAAAAATATAAATTTGTATCAAATTAGAACTAGTAACTAATCCGAACATTGAAGTATTGAAAAAACTCATATAAGCAAAAAATCTCAAATAGCCTTGATCATGAGACATATAATTATCACTATAAATAAGAACCATAATTCCAACTGTAGTAATTAATAGTAACAAAATAGAAGTCAATGGGTCAATCAAGTGTCCGAATTCTAAAGAAAAATCATTAGTGATGGTCCACGACCATATATATTGATAAATAGAATTACTATTTATTTGCTGAATAAACAAATCGGTTGAAAAAATAAGCACTATACTTAACAATAAAATACTCGGAACCGCCCACCGACGACGAAGTTTTTTTGTTGCTGCCGAGAAAAGTAGAAGTCCCACTCCTATTAACATAGGAACTGCAAGTGTAACGAAGGGTATGATCCACGAATATTGATATATATGTGCCATAACTTAATTAATGATTAATTCTTTCTTGGTTCTGATTCATCGGCTCTTATCTCTTGTTATTTTTAAATTTTATTGAACGGATTTGCCAAAAAAAAGAATAATTAATAATAATGATATTCAAAACTTAAATAGAAATTTTTCTTCATAATTATTCTGAATTTTTTTCAAAATACTTTACATATTCAAATTAAGAAGTTAGAATTGGTCAAATAATATACGACGATACTAATGAAACAAGACACTAATAAAAGAAAATTTACTCTAAAATTCGATTATTGCTGTGGATTGCAAAGATTTATATCCAGAGAATTTATATACAAAGGATAAAGAATTATATTAAAAAAAGAATTATATTAAAAATAGTACTTAATTTTAATTTTATTTTATAAAGATGATAAAAAAAAATTCTTTTTCCAAAATTCTTCAACATTCAATAAAAAAGTAACATTCAATAAAAAAGTAATAATAAAAAAAAGAATTCTTTTTTTTATTACTTTTTTCAAGTCAGAATTATTAATGATTGTATTTTATTTTGACCCAGATTTAATGCCTTCTCTTTTGTTTATAACAAATCCTATGTATGATATTGGGCACTTTACGTTTACATAAGATAAAAGGAAAAAAAGAATTAATAAAAAGGAAAAAGAGAATTAATAAAATATCTTTTACATGAAATGGTTTTTAGAAAATCATATATTTTTTAAAAATGGATTAATGATTTTGAATTTTCAAATTCAACTTCAATAAATTCAATTTCAATTAGGGAGACCCTCTCTTCGAGCTTAACCAATTCCTAGAAAAAAAAAGAAAAAAAAAACATTTTCATGGGGATAAAAAACTAAAGTTTTTGATGTATTTTATTCTATATAAATTCTATATATAAAATCAATTCTATATATAAATTATTCTATATATAAATACAGTATGACGAAAAAAAGAAGAAATCTAACTACGAACTAATAAAAAGCAATGGTTAGGCTTTGTAAGAAGCAAATAGAATTTAACGACTAAATAACTAGATAATACTAGATAATAAAGAACAATTTTTTTTTTTAACACTATACGACAATATATGTCTTTCACATCCACTTCTAACAATAAAATAAATAATCTCTTTAATGTTGAATGGCAGTTCCAAAAAAACGTACTTCTATTTCAAAAAAGCGTATTCGAAAAAATATTTGGAAAAGAGGGGGATATTGGACCGCGTTGAAAGCTTTTTCGTTAGCAAAATCTCTTTCTACAGGTAATTCAAAAAGTTTTTTTGTGCAACAACTAAAAAATCAAACATCGGAATAATCTAACTCGGCTTGACATCGGAAAAAGATTGAATTTGATTTAGCATTTAAATTTGATTTAGCATTTAAAATAAAAAATATATACGAATATATACATAACGAATATATACATCGATATAATATTCTATACAATATTCTATATAATATATACAGAATATGATATACATATACTTTGAATAGAAAATAAATAAATATATAACTCTAAAGAATAGAAAATAAATAGAATAAATAGAAATTTAATTATATAATTTCTATATAATTTTATATAATTTATAATTTTATATAATTTCCAACCTTTATTGAGATAATCAATACAAAATTGACCCTTTTCCCTCCTTATCCTATGGATATGTGGAATCTAATTTGGCTATCTAATTTGGCTATTGAATTCTAAAAAGGGGTACTTTTTTTTTTTGTTTGCAAAAAAAAAAAAGAAGACACAAAGTTCGTCTTTTTTGATTTTTAGCAAATTTTCTCATTTCCGGGATGGGGATTCTTATTTTCCCCATCCAGCCCTTTGTCACACTAATACGAAATATTAATAAGTTTTTAATAAGTTTTTGAATAGATGAATAAAAAAGAGCCGATCTAAAATCATTAGTAAAAAAAAAACTAATCGTTAAAAACAAAAATTATTAATTTTTAAGTCACCCTCCTTAAAAAAAAATATTATTTTAAATATTATTTTAAATAACTAATAAGCTCCCCTTTCTATCCAATTAAAATTAATAAAATTTGCATATTGCATATTTAGTTTAGATAGATATGTATATAAGAGGTTATCTTTGAATGATTTTTTTGACTTTTACACTATATATTTGGACTGGAAGATGGATCTCAAGATATATATTAAAAATGAGACAATATTAAAAAAAAATCACGAAATTTTTTTGTTATATGATATGCCCAACTCAATACCTAATTAAATTGTTAAATTAAATCTTAACACAAATTCTTTAAGCCCTGAAATACTAAGGATTATTAAATAAAATAGTTTCATAAATCTAAAATTGTAATCCATAAAAAAAAATTCTATTTTTTTTTAGCCCTAGTCATAGACTGCAATAAGAATTATATTATTTACAAGGGTTTCGTTGTATAAGAGTATAAGAGTCGAAACTACAAAAAAACAACATTGTTAAGTTAATCAAAATTGACACATTAAATAATAATAAAGATTATTATGAAAATACCCAAAGCATCAATTATTTCAATTAAATAAATTATTTAATTGAAATAATTGATGCTTTGATTCATTAATTTTTATGTTTTCGAAATAAAAAATGAAAAAAAAAATATTAAAGCTACGCTACTAAAATTAAAGCTCGACGATTGAATCAAAATTGGTTATTATGATTTTGAGCAAGCCGCTATGGTGAAATCGGTAGACACGCTGCTCTTAGGAAGCAGTGCTAGAGCATCTCGGTTCGAGTCCGAGTGGCGGCATAATATAATGTCTTTTCATTTCCTTTTCAAGAGGATACAATACGCCCTATAATGATAATGAATTCAATTCATGATTTCAATTATGTATAATGTATAATATTATGTATAATGTATAATTAAAGAATCCTACCCTTTTGTTAATGTTAATTTGTTAGGGATTTTTATGATATTTTTGACTTTAGAACACATATTAACTCATATTTCTTTTTCGGTTGTTTCAATTGGAATTCTAATTCATTTAATGGCCTTATTAGTCGACGAATTTGTAGGACTTTATGCTTCGTCAAAAAAGGTCATGAGAACTTCTTTTTTCTGTATAACAGGATTATTAGTTACTCGTTGGAGTTATTCGGGACATTTACCATTAAGTGACTTATATGAATCATTAATCTTTCTTTCATGGGGTTTTGCAATTATTCATATGGTTCCATATTTGAAAAAAAAAAAAAATTATTTAAACATAATAATTGCCCCAAGTATTTTTTTTACCCAAGCGTTTGCTACTTCGGGTTTTTTAACTAACCTGCATCGATCTGAAGTCTTAGTACCTGCTCTCCAATCCCGGTGGTTAATGATGCACGTAAGTATGATGGTATTGGGCTATGCAGCTCTTTTATGTGGATCATTATTATCAGTAGCCCTTCTAGTAATTACATTTTACAAAATCATAAGAACCTTGGATAGTGCTAAAAGTAATAATTTATTATCTAGTTCATTTTCCTTTGGTAAGAGCCAATACATGACGAAAAAAAATAATGTTTTTAAAAAGACTTCCTTTCTTTCTTCTAGAAATTATTACAGGTCTCAATTGATTCAACAATTAGATCAGTGGGGTTATCGTATTATTAGTATAGGGTTTATTTTTTTGACCATAGGTATTCTTTCGGGAGCGGTCTGGGCTAATGAAGCCTGGGGATCATATTGGAATTGGGACCCAAAAGAAACTTGGGCTTTTATTACTTGGGCCATATTCGTGATTTATTTCCATATTCGAACAAATAAAAATTCTGATGAGGGTTTAAATTCTGCAATTGTTGCTTCTATGGGCTTTCTTATAATTTGGATCTGCTATTTTGGAGTTAATCTATTAGGACTTGGACTACATAGTTATGGTTCATTTACATTAACATCAAATTGATGAAGGGATCTGTCGCATATAACTATAGGACAACATATACAAGAAATTTTAGGTAATTCTTTGAGAACTTTTTGAATCACTACATTACTTGATTCAAAAAATTCTCAAAAGGGGGCAAAGGCATAAAGGGGTGTAGAATTGATTTTTTTTAACTTAAATTTAAATGAAAAGGAAAAAAAAAGAGATTTTTTTTATTGTTAAAGTTTTCATTTTTAAAAAAGAATAGGATTCCTTTTTCATTTTCTGTTTTATTTCGAAAAACTACCTATAAAAAAACGGAAATAGAATAGCCTCAACCTTGTCAACTGATAATGAGAAAACGCAATCCGGATAAATACCAATACCTATTACAGGAAGAAGGATAGCGATCGAAACAAATAACTCTCGCGGTCCAGAATCAAAAAAATAAGAATTTTGGGCATTAAACAGCTTGTATCCATAGAACATCTGGCGTAACATAGATAATAAATAAATAGGAGTTAGGACGATTCCAACCGCCAGTACAAAAGTAATTAGTATTTTTGGCATTAAAAGATATTTTTGGTCAATAATTATTCCAAAAAATACTATCAATTCAGCAAAAAAACCGCTCATGCCCGGTAATGCAAGAGACGCTAGCGATAAGATACTGAATAACGTGAATATTTTTGGCATTGGGGCAGCCATTCCGCCCATTTCGTCGAGATAAAGAAGACGTATTCTATCATAACTCGTTCCCGCCAAGAAAAAAAGTGCAGCGCCAATAAATCCATGTGATATTATTTGTAAAATGACTCCATTGAGTCCCATCTCGCTTAGAGAGCAAATTCCGATAATTATGAAACCCATATGAGATACAGACGAATAGGCTATTCTTTTTTTTAAATTTCGCTGACCAAGAGATGTTAAAGCTGCATAGATTATTTGTATTGCGCCCACTATTATCAACCAGGGCGAAAATATCGAATGAGCATGGGGGAGTAATTCCATATTGATTCGAACCAACCCGTATGCTCCCATTTTTAATAAGATTCCGGCTAGAAGCATACAAGTACTGTAATGTGCTTCTCCGTGGGTGTCTGGTAACCATGTATGTAAGGGTATAATCGGTGACTTGACAGCAAACGCAATAAGAAATCCAATATAGAATATTATTTCCAGAGCCATGGGATATGATTGATTGGCTAATGTTTCAAAATTAAATGTTGGTTCCTTGGTACCGTATAAAGCGATACCTAAAGCCCCCATTAATAAAAAAACAGAACTTCCCGCAGTATACAAAATAAACTTTGTAGCTGAATAGAGACGTTTCTTTCCTCCCCACATGGCTACAAGCAGATAAACGGGAATTAATTCTAATTCCCACATGATGAAAAAAAGTAAAAGATCTTGAGAAGAAAATAATCCTATTTGACCACTATACATTGCTAACATTAAAAAATGGAATAGTCGGGAATCCCGAGTAACTGGCCGAGCCGCTAAAATAGCTAAAGTAGTGATAAACCCTGTCAGTAAAATAGGTCCGAGAGAAAGTCCATCTATTCCCAATCTCCAGTAAAAATCAAAAAAATGGATCCATTTATAATCTTCTATTAATTGGGTTAATGGATCGTCCAATTCAAAATAATAAGAGAATGTATAAGTCATTAAAAGTAATTCTACTATACATATAAAAATAGTATACCACCTAATTACCTTATTTCCTCTATGTGGGAGAAAAAAAATTAAGGAACCTGCGGATATTGGTAAAACTACAAACATTGTTAACCAAGGAAAAGACTTCATGGTAAAAACAAGATAACTTGGACCAGAAAAACCCTTAATCAAAAAAAGAGAATTTTTTTGATTAAGGGTTTTTGTCGGTAAACAAAAAATCAAATGTATTCAAGTGGTATTTTCTGGAAAGTATCAATAAGCTAGACCCATGCTTCTAGTTGTTTCATGCCATAAATAAACTCGAACACTTAAAAAATCTGTTGGACAGGCAGATTCACATCTCTTACAGCCAACACAATCTTCTGTTCTTGGAGCAGAGGCAATTTGCTTAGCCTTACACCCGTCCCAAGGTATCATTTCTAATACATCTGTGGGGCAGGCGCGGACACATTGAGTACAACCTATACATGTATCATAAATCTTTACTGAATGTGACATTGGATTTAGAATTTTTTTTTAACTTTATACTTTTTCGATCTAGTAAATTTCTACAATGAATCATATATGTGAATACCAGATGAATCAATGATTTACCAGACTTGTGCTATTCAATTCCGGATCGACTCGGGAGATATAACCAAGATGCTTTAATTTAATTTATTCGTTTTTCGCAAACATGATCTGATTGGTTCCGTATCCGTATCATATATACCAATTCAATTTGATTATTTGATTATTTGATTAATAGAAAGGTTCTATTTATATATATTATATATATAAATATTATATATATAAATATTATTTATATGTATTTATATAGAAATTTCTATTTTCTATTCTATTTTATATGATTAATACTACTTATTCAACAAATTATGATTAATACTACTTATTCAACAAATTGGATTGATTGATACGAGTTGATTTTCTGTTACGATAAATTGACGAAACAATAGCCAATCCAATAGCGGCTTCAGCGGCCGCGATAGCTATAATAAAAATTGAGAAAATATTTCCTTTTAATTGGCGACTATCAAAAAAATCAGAAAATGTTACAAAATTTATATTAACCGCATTCAGTATAAGTTCAAGACACATAAGAGCTCGAACCATATTTCGACTCGTAATCAATCCATAAATACCGATAGAAAATAAATAGACACTCAAAACAAGTACATATTCCCGCATCATCGGCCAACTCCTTATCAATTTCGATTTATTACCAATCTATTTATTTCTTGTGTACTTGGTTTATGAAATTCTTATTCTAGTCAATCCAATATGTTGATATTGAATTCTTATTCATATTGAAATAAATCGAATAAACAAATCTCTACATGAATAATCTTCAAATTCAAATAGAATTAAAGTCAAATGAATGTAATAAGATCGAGCAACAAACAAGTTGAATTTGGATTTCAATTGCTAATTCCAAAGATTTATTATTGATGAGCCACAGCAATAGCACCTATCAAAGCAACTAAAAGAATTATTGAAATGAATTCAAATGGAAGGAAAAAATCGGTTGATAAATGAATTCCAATTTGTTGACTATTACTTATCCAATCCTGCTCTATAATCTGGTTTTTTCTTGTAGTCCAAATAACCCCGTACCATGACGTATCTGGAATAATAGTAATTAGTGAAACAAAAATACTTGTACAAATTAAGGAAGTAAACCCATTCCCAACGGTCAAAATATTAAAATCTTTGTAATATTCTGAAGTATTCATGAACATCACAGCAAATAGAATTAAAACGTTTATAGCTCCCACATAAATAAGTAGCTGCGCGGCAGCTACAAAATGAGAATTTGATAAAATATAGAATAAGGATATACAAACGAGAACCAATCCCAACGAAAAGGCAGAATAAATTGGGTTGGTAAGTAATACCACTCCTAGACTTCCTAATATAAGACCTAATCCCAGAAAAACTAAAAGAAAATCATGTATTGGTCCAGGCAAATCCATTGTACGTAAAATAAAAGATAAAAAATCAAATTGTTTTTTCATGACCTTATTGACCTCACCGGGAAAAGCCCTTTTTTCGATTTTTTTAGAATAGGGTGATAATTGAATTAAACCCTAAGGGTTGGAAATTCTTGTAGGTACAACTATTAAACTTATCTTATTCTTTCTCAAAAAGGGTAATGATTAGAAATTATTCTATATAAATAGATAAGATATAAATAGAAATGAAAAATAGAAATTTTGAAATAACTATGGATAGAACTCGGGGTATATTACTAGATTTTCAATCCAAATTTAGCCATGCTGCGGTTCTCACCAACCAATCAAATAACTGGTTGAGTTTTGTAGTTATTGAATACACAAAATGAAAAAATCATTCCCCCCTTTTTCGGTCAAAATGGAATCTTAGTTTATGAATTGGAAATTGTTCTTTAATTAATCTTTAATCAAAGGAGATTTCGCGTTTTGTTTTGATGAGATGAATTCAAAATTGTTCGAATTGTATAATCGTCAATTATTGACATTGGTAAACGCCCTAAAGCAATTTGATTATAATTCAATTCGTGACGATCATAAGTAGAAAGTTCATATTCTTCAGTCATTGATAAACAATTTGTTGGGCAATACTCAACACAGTTACCACAAAATATACAGATTCCAAAATCAATACTATAATTAAGCAATCGCTTCTTTCGAATATCGGTTTCCAATTTCCAATCAATAAGAGGTAGATCAATAGGACATACGCGAACACATACTTCACAAGCAATGCATTTATCAAATTCAAAATGGATTCGACCACGAAAACGTTCAGATGTGATTAATTTTTCATAAGGATATTGAATAGTTACGGGCAAACGATTTATGTGGGATAAGGTAATCATGAAACTTTGGCCAATGTACCTAGCGGCTCGTATGGTTTGTTGACCATAATTCATGAACCCGGTTACTAGGGAGAACATATAGTGAATATCTATGAATAATCTTATGTTTATTTATTTCTCTTGTTTTGTTTGAGACAAGACAGAATATAGAAAAGCATTTCTTTATAGTGAAAGGAGTTGGGAAGAAGTTGTTAATAATAAATTTCCGAGAGAAATAGGTAAAAGAAATTTCCAACCAAGATTTAATAATTGGTCCATTCTTAGTCGAGGCAAAGTCCATCTTGTTGTGATCGAAATGAACAAGAACAAATAAGTTTTAACTAATGTAATAAAAATACCAATTGTTACTCCGAAGACTCCACCGACGTTATTTATTTCAAAAAAGTCTGGAAGGGAAATGGCGGGAATAGACATATTCCAACCTCCAAAGTAAAGAACTGTTACAAATAATGACGAAACTAATAAGTTTAGATAGGAAGCAATATAAAATAAACCAAATTTGATACCCGAATATTCGGTTTGATACCCTGCTACTAATTCTTCTTCTGCTTCTGGTAAATCAAAGGGTAATCTTTCACATTCTGCCAGGGACGAAATTAAAAAAATGATAAACCCTATAGGTTGGCGCCACAAGTTCCATCCCCACAAACCATATTTTGATTGCGCCTCAACTATATCAACTGTACTTGAACTGTTAGATAATCATAGTCGATGATAACATCACTGTTCCGATCGCTATTACAGAACCGTACATGAGATTCTCACCTCATACGGCTCCTCTAAGGCCATAAATAAATCTAAGGACTGGGTCGTATTATTTATTTTAATACATATATTTATCGTATTTATCTGCTAAATCCGATAAAAATGGATCGAACGTTCCCTAATTCGACCAATGCAATTCTATCTGTTAGAATACTAAAAATAAAAAAGTACTTCTGAATTGATCTCATCCTTTAAGAATTGAAATTTTTCTTTTTTGGGTAATAACTTATACTTCAATAAAATATTCAATAAAATATTCCTTGTAGAAATAGCAATAGCTATTTCACCCTATCTTTTTTCTTTTTTGATTACGAAACGAAAAAGAATTAGACATTTCCTTAGTTTATGCATTATGATACGAATTTGATTTCCATAAACATAAATATGGATAGAGGAAAAATCAAATAAATAAAAAGGAAAAAGGATCTCTTTTTTCTATTGTAAACGTATTATATTCTTTGTTTTGTTTCGCTCCTATTCTTCTTTCTGAAAAGGGGGAGGGGTCAAAAAATGAAAATAATAAAAAAAAAAAGAAAGCAAAGGATTATTTCGTTCCTGATAGTCATTTCTTTAATCAGTGGGCGGGAGGATACTCTGAATCGGAATTATGTTATGGGGAGTACTGCCTGATCATTTCTACGAATTAAAAGCCCCAATTAATATTCTTTTTATATTATTATGTTGAAATATCTTTGTCGAAATATCTTTCTATTCTTTTTTTATAATTTTGAAAATCTCTATTACCAATCCTTTGTGTATCTTGGTGTTCCTAACCATCCACTTATTGTTGCTCAATTACTCGCTAGTTAGCATTATGGTAATACAGATAAATGATAGTGAAAACTCAATAAAGTTGATCTTGAGCCCGCTTCAAGCTAGGATGAATAATCAACCAATCTTGGGGCAACCGCTTTCGTCTTATTATGTTTAGTTTAGTTCTGCTTTACTCTTGTACATAGGAAATGAGTCTCCATTTTTTACGCCAAAAGTTCAAGCTGTTTTATTTCACTCATATAACTATCCAATTTCGTTCATGAACCAAAAAAAAGGAAATATAGTCAATTCATTTCATTTTGCCTTTTTCTGTTCTTAAATTTTCTTACAAAAAAGTTTATCTTTCAACGAATCGCACGTAGAGATATGGATAATACACAGAGAGTTAAGGGTATTTCATAACTAATAGATTGAGCAGTAGCTCGAAGACCACCTACAAAAGAATATTTATTATTTGATCCATAACCTGACATAAGAAGACCGATGGGAACAATGCTTGAAATGGCAATCCATAAAAAAACACCAATTTTTAGATCAGCTAAAACAAAATGATATCCAAAAGGAATTACTGCATAGCTTAATAAAGTTGATATGACTGCTATAGATGGCCCGATACTGAATAACCGAGTATCCCCCCTTGAGGGAAAAAGATTCTCTTTGAAAAGTAATTTTGTTCCATCGGCTAACGCTTGAAGAACTCCAAAAGGACCGGCATATTCAGGTCCAATACGTTGTTGTATTCCTGCAGATATTTCTCTTTCTAACCACACAATTACTAGTATGCCTAGTGTGATTACCAGTACAAGAGTCAAAATAGGAACAAGCATCCATATAATTTCATAGATCTCGTTGATGGAGTCTAATCTGGAAAAAGAGTTGATAGCTTGTACTTCTCTCGTATTAATGACTTCCGGTGTATCAATTATCATTTCAACGATCAACTTCTCCCATAATGATATCTATACTACCTAGTATTGTCATAATATCAGCCAATTTCATTCTTTTAACTAGTTGAGGGAGAATTTGCAAATTGATAAAACCCGGTGGGCGAATTTTCCATCTCCACGGAAAACTGCTCTGATCCCCGATCAGAAAAATGCCCAATTCCCCCTTTGGGGCTTCGACTCTTACATAAAGTTCTTGTTTTGGCAATTCAAAAGTAGGAGAAGTTTTTTTACTAATGAATCGATATTCAAAATCATTCCATTCTGGACCCTTTTCGCTATCAAAACATCTAACTTCTAGATTTTCGTAGGGTCCCCCTGGAATTCCTTCCAAAGCCTGTTGAATAATTTTTATGGATTCTGTCATTTCACCAATTCGGACTAAATAACGAGCCAGCGAATCTCCTTCCTTTTGCCACTGGACTTCCCAATCAAATTCTTCGTAAGACTCATAATGATCAACCTTACGGAGATCCCATTGTATTCCAGAAGCTCGTAGCATTGGTCCTGATAAACCCCAATTGATTGCTTCCTCTGCAGCAACAATACCTATTCCCTCAACTCGTTCTAAAAAAATAGGATTTCGCGTAATAAGTTTTTGATATTCAGCAACTTTTTGTAAAAAATAATCGCAAAAATCCAAACATTTATCTATCCATCCGTGAGGTAAATCAGCCCCTACCCCCCCGATACGAAAATAATTATGCATCATTCTCATCCCAGTGGCAGCTTCGAATAAATCATATACTAATTCTCTTTCTCTAAAAATATAGAAGAACGGAGTTTGTGCACCGATATCCGCCATAAAAGGTCCAAGCCATAATAGATGAGAAGCTATACGACTCAACTCCAACATAATTACTCTGATATAGCTAGCTCTTTTAGGTACCTGAATATTTCCTAAATGCTCTGGACCATTTATTGTTATTGCTTCTGTGAACATAGTAGCTAAATAATCCCAACGTGTTACATAAGGCAAATACTGTATAATTGTTCGGTTTTCCGCAATTTTTTCCATTCCTCTGTGTAAATAACCTAATATTGGCTCACAGTCAATAACATTTTCACCGTCTAGAGTAAGGATAAGTCGAAGAACACCATGCATTGATGGGTGGTGGGGACCCATGTTGACTATCATAAGATCTTTTCTTGTAGTTGGTACATTCATAGAGGTTTCCTCGATTCATTCTTCCATGAATTAATGAAAACGAAAAAAAAAGTTCATCAAAATCCAAGATCTAATAAATCAAATAATTAAATAAAAAAAAAATTAACTAGTTTTTAGTTTTTGATTCCCGAATATCCAACCGATTAATTAATTCTTTGTAACGTACTCTATTCTTCTTTGCAAAATAAGATAGCAGCCGTTGTCGTTTTCCTAGAATTTTTCGTAAACCCCTCTGAGATAAATAGTCTTTTCTATGCAATTCCAAATGTGAGGTAAGTCTTTGTATCTTATTAGTGAAACTTAGTATTTGAAATTCAATAGATCCTTTGTTTTCTTCTTTTAATTCTTGTGAAATAACTGAGATGAATGAATTTTTTACCATAAAATGAAAGCCCCTCCTTTATTAAATATTAAATGAAGATATTTTTCTTGATCAGTAATAATAAAAAGAATGGAAAATGTAATTAAAATGGAATATAGAATATATTAATAAATGGAATATAGAATAGGAATATAGAATATATTAATAGCTAAATAATATAATAATTTCAGTGTATTTAAATTTTATATACACAATAATCTTTACTTCATTAGTAATTCCTGCTTTTGTTAAATCAAATTTATTATTAAAAAATCCAATTTTCTTTTATTCGACTAGAGAGAAAAAAAGATAGTATATTTCTTTTCTTACAAAAGCGAAAAATTTATACCTAAAAAAAAATGAATTAATGAATTTGAAAATCGACTTGATACGTACATATATCAGACCAGAATAGGGAATGTAAAAAATACATGTGTCCACTTCTCTCTTTTCTTATATTAGATCAGAACATTATTGATATATACATCAAAAATGCACCCTTACCGAATTTGTAATTGTGGATATATATGTATCCTTACCATACCGAATCGGCTGGCGTTGTTAGTATCAAACCAATATCGATTCATACAAGCTAAATCTTCTAATCGATAATTGGGCCAAAGAAAAAGTTTGAATTTACTTAGTAGGCTATTTTTATATCTATCACAATCTTTGCTTTTATCAAACCCGTAGCTACGGTGTTTTATGTTATTATCATTCAAAATGTATCTGTTTATATAAATATTATTTCTATTTTTTGGTTGTGAAGTAAAAGAAATTAGAATTCTTAATTCTCTACGCCGTTTCGGCGATAAAATGTTTTCAGGAACAAGTAAATCATAATTATTTTTGTCTCTATTTCGAATTCGATTTTGATGTCTTTCAATAAATTTGGTAGAATTCTTTTTATCAGCATAGCTCTTTTCCCTGTATTTTTGCTTAATTTGTTCTTTGCTCTTATGAACCAATAAAATACCTAGAATTTGGTACATAATAAATTGTCCATCATTTTTTACCGACAGACGCAACGGTTCGATAATCAATAGTCCTTTTTTCATCAATTCGGTCAACGTTAAATCCTTCTGAATCATCAGAATATCCAGACTTATTTCTTCCCTTTTAATAGAGGATATAATAATTTCTCGTGGATTTGTCAGTCTAAGCAGGAGACAATATACTTTGATATTATTGATTATTTTTTGATTTAAAGAATCATCCCATCTTAATTGAAAACATAAATACCTTTTTAGGAAGAAATCGAGCTCCACTTCCGTATTACTTTTGTATTGTTTTTTCTTTCTACGTTTTTTCCTGTCCGATTCCACATAATCTTCTTCAATATCTTTTTCTTGATTGGCGAAAACTGATCGAAGATCCGCTCGGTCCTCCGATTCGTTTTCCTCGTGCGCTCTATTTTCAAAATTAATAGATTTTTTTTCAAGAGATATAAAAAGATTGACATTTTTCTTGTTGTTGATTTTTTTATTTTCACTAATATTGTCATTTCTATTCAAATTGAAAAGAAGTAATTGGATTGGTATTGCCCAGGGTTTTATCTTATATATTTTGTACAATATGACAAATTTTTGAAAGAAACAAAGTTCTAAATTGGATATAGGATCGTTTAATATTTCGTCATTCATTCCCATCCAATCAAAAAGATTTTTTTTTTTTTTAGATGAATTAGTTTCTTGATCTTTTCGAAACCTACGAAAAAAATGATTTTTCTTATCAATTTTATCGGTCATTTGATATTTATTAGGGTTCGTTTTATTATTTTTTTTATGTTTGGTTCCAGTATCGATCCAGTACGCAATATGGACTTTCTTTCTAAGACAAAAATGAAGAATTCTCCAATCAAAATATTTTCTAGCTGGGGTTTTCTCCATATCGATAATATCATCCTCTGTTAGATAATTATTGATAAGAATACTACCTAACATATCAAAAAATTGGCTTGTATTTAGGTTGTAATTATAAGAAATCTTTTTATTTCCTTTTAATAGGGATCTATAAATATATGAATCTTTCTGATCATGATGATTAATATATTTATATGATAAAAGATTATATCGAAAGTTTTTTTTCAAGTTCTCTTTTTCTTTTTGCTTTGATAATAGGTCTGCTTCAAAATTATTTTGTTTTTTGTACTGAATTAATGATTTGAATTGGTCTTTTTCATATAAATTCCATTTTGGTAAAGATTTTTTTTGAACCATACAGCCTTGATTAATTTTAGTTTGCCATATTAATCTATACCATCTAATCTGATAAAAATTGTATTTATATTGATAAGGACTCCTTAACCATTTTTTCCATTGACTCATTGCAGAATTTAGAAAAATTTTCTTTTTTATTTTTAATTCGGGATGAAATAGCCCTTGGTCCCAAAAATAATCTTTTATTTCAGTCTTAAGAAATAGGGATGTTCCGTGATATTGAAGGACGGATTTTAACTTATATAAATTAATAATTTGGATTTGTGATAATTTATAAAATACATATGCTTGTGACAAGGAGGATCTGTCAGAAGAAATTTTTGAATTGTTTTTATTATTATTTATAAGACTAATATTCCTTTTATTATGTGACTTTTTTATAATCGAAATAAAGTGAATTCGATTTCGATTTGTTTTATCAATTCTTTTATGATTTTCTTTGTTATTGTAAATGTATTTAGGAATAATTTTCCTTGTTGATTGAAGAAAAAGTTGTGCATTGATTCTCGGAATATTAATGATAACTATAAAGATATCTATGTATAGCCTTTCAATCAAAATTCTTATAAAAAAATAGGATTTACGAATCAAGCGAGCATTTCTTTTTTTTAATATTTGTAAATTTTTTTTTGATGATTGTAATCTTTTAGCATTATAGTTGATTTTGTTAGGGCGAATATTCATTTCGGAGCTTATAATTTTTTTTGTCTTTTCTTTTGTAATTTTGTCTATTTGATTTAAGATTGCGTTTGTTCTAGCCGTCATATCTTTCATTTTTTTTTCTGTCAGTGAATAATTTGTCCAATCTATAAATTTAATTTTTGGAGACGATTTTTGAATTGTCCGATTATTGATTATCGATTCCGTTTCTTTTTTAGTTTCATTTAATTCATAGACTTCTCTAAACCAAAATAATAAAATTAGGTTTCTTTTTGATTTAAAAAATTTGTTTATTATTTCTTTTAGAAATAGAAGGTTTTGGATGAACCAAGTTTTTTTTTCTTTGGATAAATTGAGAAAAACTTTCCTTTTTTCGTTTAAAGTTTTTATAACTAAAAAAAAATTCTTTTTCAACTTTCTAATTTTTTTTTCGAGTTTTTTAAAAATCGGGTCAAAAAGGGAAAATCGTTTTCGAGGAGAACCAAAGGGCCGTTCGGCTTCCATTCCCCAAACTGTTAAAAAACAAAAATCGTTTTTTTGATTTTTCCTTTTCCTTACATCGTTAAGAATATGAGAGGATTTTGACTTCAATCTGTGCCAAGGTTTTAAACGAAAAGGAAATAGGATTTTTATTTGAATACCGTCTGTTAACCAGTTTTTCGGGAATTCTTTTTCTGATAATTGAACTCCATTATAGGTGCATTTAACATGCATTTCTCTATTCCAATCCGTTAAATCCTCGGACCATTCAGGAATTTGAAAAAATAGCATACGAATCATATTTTTAGCTATTATTAATGAAGGTAATAGAATATATTTTCGAAGAAGTGATTGAGTTACTAAAACACAACCTCTTATTACTTGAGCGAACACAATGCCATCCCAAGCTTCAGCTATTTCTATTTGGGTTTTTTCTTCTCTTTTGTCTTCGTCTCTTTTGTCCTTTTCTTTTTTCTCATTTTTGTTTGTTTTTTCCCCGTTATAAGTAGAATCGGAAATCGTGAATTCTTTGTTTTTACACATCCAATTTCGAAATATTATTTTCATCAGTTCAGAAATATCAAAAGAAAAAAAAAGAGAATTGTCCAGCCTGTCCAAAAAAAGAGGAGAATGCATATTTGCTTGAAACAGTTTCCAAATAACTGTTTTACGTCGTTGGTTTCGCATTGAACCCTTTATTATGTTTCGACGAAAGTCCGATTGTTGTGAATAA